GAAGTTATATAATAGAGTTCTTTTTTTATGTATTATTTTTTTCTTATTAATTTCTTAAAGAGTTTTTCAATGAATCAGTTACGTGAATTCTGAATCCTGAGATGGTGCAGATGCCAAAGACGATGAATTTAGTTCTTGCTCTTTTTCTCTATTTTTGTTCATACCACCGATAATGATTGATAACTCACAAATTTTCAATTGAATTTTTTGATTCTTGGAACTAGTATTTTTATCTATCTTTAACTATTTTTTAATTTATTGAAACTTAGGGAAGTACTTTAGAAACATATGTATAAAAAAACATATTTTATTGAGTCCCTTCATGCCTACTATAACTAGTTATTTTGGTTTTCTACTAGCAGCTTTAACTATAACCTCAGTTCTATTTATTGGTCTAAGCAAAATACGACTTATTTGAAATGAATTGAATGAAGATTTTTTTATAAAAAAGGATTTCTATGGTATTTCATATGTTCGATAGTTCCTTACCGTGTTAATTACCCAATTTTAGTCATTGAGATTCATCGGCAATACAGATTAAGAGCTAGGAATAGCTAGTACCTCTCTTTTCTCCCTTTCAAAAATGAAAACAAAAGCAAATTGAAATGATTGAAGTTTCTTTATTTGGAATCGTCTTAGGTCTAATTCCTATTACTTTGGCTGGATTATTCGTAACTGCTTATTTACAATACAGACGTGGTGATCAGTTGGACTTTTGATTAATTAATATCTCTTTTTTTTGACTGACCTCCTTCTTGCTTTCATATGCGGGAGGTCTAATTCAGACTGCTGCTCAATTATTTTATTTGCGAACAGTGTAATTTTGACACAATCTAATAAACAAGAGTGACATCACGCTCTGTAGGATTTGAACCTACGACATTGGGTTTTGGAGACCCACGTTCTACCGAACTGAACTAAGAGCGCTTTTCTTGTTTTTTATAAAAAACGAAAAGGCTAGAAAGAGGACATTCTTTAACCCCAATCGATTTTGTACGTATATACTATATCATAGTATATCATAAATTTCAGAATTATATGTATGTCCAATTTTATTAAAAAAAGATAGATCTAAAATAGATCCCTCGTTACTGCTCAGAAGAGCAGTAATAGGTAGGGATGACAGGATTTGAACCCGTGACATTTTGTACCCAAAACAAACGCGCTACCAAGCTGCGCTACATCCCTTTCAATTGGTTTACAGTGTCATTGTAGAGAATTCCTGTCTTGTTTTCCACATCCTTCTTTTTTTTTTCTCATATCACAGATAACAAACATATATATAATTAAAAAAATTACTTTTTTTAGGAAAATTCTATCAATTTCAATTTTACATAAAAGGCGTTTCCACTTGAAAATGGAATCTATAAGATCGTTCCAGTAGACAATATTTCAATTCTAATTTTGAAAATGGGGGGTTACGTATACAAATACAAAAACTTCTTAACTACATGTACATCTATAGTTATATATATTACTATATATATTGTAATACAATAAAGAAGAAAGAAGGAGGATTTCAAATGCGAGATCTAAAAACATATCTTTCCGTAGCACCGGTACTAAGTACTCTATGGTTCGTTTCGTTAGCAGGTTTATTAATAGAGATTAATCGTTTATTTCCGGATGCATTAACATTTCCCTTTTTTTAATTCTAGTTATTAACATCAGAAAGGGTAAAATATTTTAGAGATACGATCAACGATCGGGGACCTTTCGCCCCCTTTTTTTTTAATTAATTTTCATTCTAAAAAAATAATTAGAAAAAAGGGGGGCGAAAGGTCATAAAAACGAGGGTTCAGGATCCAATTAAATTAGTAATAGAACGAAAAAAAAAGTGTTGCTAGGGAAAGAGTATCCTACGAGATACTTAAAAAAAATACTGTACAAAGATTTTAAATATAGTTTTCAAAAAATCATTGTATTGCTTATTATTTTATTTTTATTTAATTACTAATTAATATTCATTGCAACGAAATATTTCAGAAATTTTTTTTAGTTAATTAACAGCTTCTATTTTTTTGGTTCTTGTTCTTTATGGATCCTAAAATGAAAATAGAAGATTGGGGTGAATCATAAATCCAAAGGAGGTTTCATGGCCAAAGGTAAAGATGTTCGAGTAACAATTATTTTGGAATGTACCAGTTGTGTTCGAAATGATATTAAGAAAGAATCGGCGGGAATTTCCAGATATATTACTCAAAAGAATCGGCATAACACTCCTAGTCGATTGGAATTGAGAAAATTCTGTCCCTATTGTTATAAACATACAATTCACGGGGAAATAAAGAAATAGATCAAATGGAGTACTTGTATGTCAAATTTGATTTTAAGAACAGGAATAATGATAGTATCTACGTATTATTACATATATATAAATATAAACAAATAAATCAATAGAAAGAAATCTAATCCTATATTCTGAATTCTACATAGAAACTCTCTCCTATATAGAAATAGAAATCGTTTTTATTTTGATCCGATCAAAATAGGATTTTAGAGGTAAGGAATAAAAAAATTATGAATAAATCTAAGCGACCTTTTACTAAATCCAAGCGATCTTTTCGTCGGCGTTTGCCCCCGATCCAATCGGGGGATCGAATTGATTATAGAAACATGAGTTTAATTAGTCGATTTATTAGTGAACAAGGAAAAATATTATCTAGACGGGTGAATAGAGTAACTTTAAAACAACAACGATTAATTACTATTGCTATAAAACAAGCTCGTATTTTATCTTTGTTACCTTTTCTTAATAATCAGAAACAATTTGAAAGAAGTGAGTCGACCCCTAGAACTACTAGCCTTAGAACCAGAAAAAAATAGACTTATTCTTCAATTGAATAACAATTCCAATTTGAAGGAATTAAAAAAGAGGTTAATATTTTGTTCGACAAATCCAATCAAGAATCAAAATTTGATTGTTACGTCTGTGTCTGTCATAAAAAAAAAAGAAAAGAATCATCGAAAAGAAAAAGAATAACTCTTTTTTTAGCGACTATATACCCTCGTTTTGTTTTGACGACTTTTTTTTATAATACTAATTTCTACTCTACCCTCCCCGAGCTTATTCTCCTTAGAACTCTATTTTAACTATTTTAGTGGATTTCTTCCAATCCCCTCATTTTTTGATCTCATTCGAAATCGTATAAAGACAACTCCTATTTAATAGAGCTATTTGTGCAAGTATTTTTCGATTAAGAAGTAATTGCTTCTTGTACAGATTGTGTATGAATTGGTTATAACTATAGAATACCTCCGTTTCGTGAATTACGGCATTTATTCGAGTGATCCATAAACGACGAAAATCTCTTTTTCTTTTACCCCTATCCCGATGAGCCGAAACTAAAGCTCTTATTCTCTGTTGAGTCATAGTTCGTGTAAGTCGTGAATGAGCTCCTCGAAAGCTTGATGCAAATAAACGAAGTTTTGTTCTACGCCTCCGAGCTATATATCCGCGTTTAATTCTAGTCATTGAATAAATCAAACTTTGATGAATAACTAATTCTTTTTTTTAGTTATTCTTTTCCCCTTTACTAGTCATTAATAACCAAACGAATTATTCCAATGTATAAAAAAAAATTCCAATGGCTTTTGCTACTCTAACCTTCCCCACCACTATTTTTTGCTAGGTATTTTCCTTTGCTTTGCTTTGAAAGGATAAATTGCCTTGATACTTGATATAAAAAAATAGAATAACTACAAAAAGTAGTAAATAGAAATGGATAAATAGTGGGTTCCATCGTTTCTATGGTTACTTCTAAAACGGTGAGGTCCTCTCTATACACCGGAGCTCCTTCTTTTAATTAATCAATACTATTGGTAACTTGTACAATTCACATTCTTTGGCTCTACCCCATTAATATTCCAGTAATAGGTCTTTCACAATGAGATCCACTTTATACAGTAACGGTATTTCATTTTAAAATTGATTTGGTCGTTTACCCTGTTAGTCCGTTTTTTTCTTTCAAGAGTGGAATCTTTTTAATAAAAAATGGAATTTCCCCCGCTTAATGGATAACCATTTGTTATCATTGGGGGTTTTCTCAAAAATGGAGTTGATTGGATTTGCACCAATGTAAACCATAAGTTTCAGACACAATAGAAGATATGAATGATCTATCTTTTTGAAATAATGAATCGAGTTCCTCCATTCTATTTTATTAACAGGTACTGATCCTTGATATTTCAAAAAGAATTTCCTTTTTGTGTTTCAGGTCTATGATCTAAACGAGTCGCACATACACCCGAGTACATGTTCCTCGTCGCTGAGGGCATCCCCGAAGCGCTGGGGATTTCGTGACATTTCGGATTGGCTGTCTTGTATTTCTAATAAGTTGTTTAATGGTTGGCATACGGAATCATATAAATAATGGGCTGGTTTAGATGGGTTCTAACCGGCTAATTCTGAATTACTTCTCTTGAAGATTCTCTTCAATATTAAAAAAAATATATTGAAGAGAATATGAAACTAAACATTTAATCTAAAAAGATATAAAATTAGCACTGGTAGATTTGCATGAAATCGCTCCTATTTTTTATTGAACCGCTACAAGATCAACAATTCCATGAGCTTGGGCTTCTGTTGCTGACATAAAAACATCCCTTTCCATGTCTTCGGATACAACCCATATAGGTTTGCCCGTTCTTTGTACATAAACCCTTGTGATGGTTTCGCGAAGTTTTAGTAGTTCTTCCGCTTCCAAGATAAATTCTCCCGTTTGTGCCTCATAAAACGAACTAGCGGGTTGATGGATCATTACCCTGATGATATAATAGAAAAGGTTCTTCTATTTCGCAGAATGAGGTGAGATAACCAAAAAAACAGAGAAATTTGAATAACCGTACAGGCTTTTTTTGTGCATTGCATACGGCTCCACAATGGAATTTACGTTTTTGACCTTTCCTTTCGGCGAAAGAAAACAAAATATAGGTTGTATTATACGCAGATCCATAAATGATCCAATTACCATCCTTCTTTTTTGTAGGAGTTAAAAAAATACTATGATGGTTCCGTTGCTTTATATATCATTTTTTTTATCCGTCTATGATTCAGCAATCCCAAAGTGTCTTTTTTTTTTTTACTATAAATTTTGTAAATAAGCTTCCGGTGTGAAAACAAAGTTTGTGACGCTGAGATGTGCCCGAATAGGGAAGATATAATTTGAAATACCCCCTCCTTATCTCATACTACTCTTTCAATATATAATCTAATTTTTTTAATCGAAAAAATTTCATATCGAATTCGAAGTGCCATGCTATTATTACTTAACTAATTCATATTTCCGATGGCGAAGGCATAGTATTTTTTTCTCAAAAATAAAAAAACTCATTGGCGCCAAGCGTGAGGGAATGCTATACGTTTGGTAATTGCTCCTCCGACTAGGATAAAGGATGCTATTGAAGCGGCCAATCCCATGCATATTGTCTGTACATCGGGTCGCACAAATTGCATAGTATCATAAATAGCCATTCCAGATATTACCCATCCACCAGGAGAGTTTATAAACAAATAAAGATCTTTGGTATCCTTTTCTATACTGAGATATATCATAAGACTAATAAGTTGATTCGAGATTTCGGTATCAACCTCTTGGCCTAAAAAAAATAATCTTTCTCGATAAAGTCGGTTGAGTAGGATAAAATTTTATTCCTTAGGAGCCGTACAGGCACCTTTTGATGCATACGGTTCAACAAAAATTGTGAAAAAATCAATGTGTTGATTCCAACCCCCCCGTTTTTTCAGAGAAGGCTTTTCTTTCTAACTTACTAAGGGAAAGGCTTGCTCCCCTTTTAAAAGTAAAAGAAAAAAAAAGTTTTGGCCCCTTTTATTAGATATTATAATCCTATAATAAAATAATAAAACGATTGATTAGGCCTGTCAGACTAACTTGATTCATTGATATTTTTTTTTCATCGAGATTCAGTTGAAATGGCGATGGTTTTTTCTTGTTCCTGAATGGGCTTCTTCCTTTTTTTTTCATTTTTTTAGGTTTATGCTCTACTCCGAGTAAAAGGAAAAATTTGCCCGATTTTTATTTGCACATATAGGACAAATGAACCAAATACCGCGTCTTTTTTTTTACTACTCCTTCTTTTTTTTCAATTCATTTCTTTCACATGTCTTCTGTCAAATAGTCAACAAATTTTTAATTATATTATTTGATCAACAGTTTTAGATCACCCTGTTTCAATTTTTTGTATTTTTTAATAGAATTTTTTATCATAATTTTTCATATCATATTAAGTAGTAATTATAAAAATATTATATATTAATTATCAATTGGGTTTTTGCTAAACGGAGCCTGGATACTTAATTTTATTAGTCCGATTACGTAAACCATAAAAAATTTTTGATAATCTAATATCAATCTAACTACTCCCTGCATTTAATTCCACTTTATTTTTTGCGCTTCGCGTTACAAATTTTTGATAATTCAATCAATCTTTTTGGGCGAAACAGAGGATATCTCGATCGAGGGAGAAAACGGGGAAATCCCATATAGCCCAATATATCTGACAAGTCGCACTATATGTCAACCCAAGATGTATCTCCTTCTCCAGGACTTCGAAAAGGTACTTTTGGAACGCCAATAGGCATGAAATGAAAAAAAAGAGAATGAAGTTCTCTATTTCACTTTGATGTGGAAACGTAAGACTGGGGTTTCATTTTTTTTTTAATAATATTATCCTTTTTTCCTACTTTATTAATATTAATCATATTTAAATTAATCATATTTAATACATAAGTTGAATAAGCTAAAATAAAATATAAAATAAAAGTAAAGTAAGAGAGAATGAATAAAAATTAAAGGAAACTTTTTACGAACGGGCTTCTGAATGATGAACAACAATAGCTATCTTGGTTCATATAAAATAGGATTCACCCCCATTGCGTATTGGTACTTATCGGATATAGAATAGATCCGCTTCCCTTTTTTCCTATGAATCGAATTGTTCCATTATTACTAACAGAATAGAACAAATATTAATCCTTTCTACGAAATAATTACCTAAAAAGGGGAGGTCCGTAACATAGTTTTTTCCAATGCAATAAAGTTACATAGTGTCTATTTTTCGTTGATAAAGGGGTATTTCCATGGGTTTGCCTTGGTATCGTGTTCATACTGTTGTATTGAATGATCCCGGTCGTTTGCTTTCGGTTCATATAATGCATACTGCTCTGGTTGCTGGTTGGGCCGGTTCCATGGCTCTATATGAATTAGCAGTTTTTGATCCCTCCGACCCTGTTCTTGATCCAATGTGGAGACAAGGTATGTTCGTTATACCTTTCATGACTCGTTTAGGAATAACCAATTCATGGGGCGGTTGGAATATTACAGGAGGGACTATAACGAATCCGGGTCTTTGGAGTTACGAAGGGGTAGCCGCAGCACATATCGTGTTTTCTGGCTTGTGCTTCTTGGCAGCTATTTGGCATTGGGTATATTGGGATCTAGAAATTTTTTGTGATGAACGTACAGGAAAACCTTCTTTGGATTTGCCTAAGATTTTTGGAATTCATTTATTTCTTTCAGGAGTGGCTTGCTTTGGTTTTGGCGCATTTCATGTAACAGGATTATTTGGTCCGGGAATATGGGTATCCGACCCTTATGGACTAACCGGAAAGGTCCAACCCGTAAATCCGGCGTGGGGCGTGGAGGGTTTTGACCCTTTTGTTCCGGGAGGAATAGCCTCTCATCATATTGCAGCAGGGACGTTGGGTATATTAGCGGGCTTATTCCATCTTAGTGTTCGTCCGCCTCAACGTCTATACAAAGGATTACGTATGGGAAATATTGAAACCGTCCTTTCCAGTAGTATTGCTGCTGTCTTTTTTGCAGCTTTTGTTGTTGCTGGAACTATGTGGTATGGTTCTGCAACTACTCCCATCGAATTATTTGGTCCTACTCGTTATCAATGGGATCAGGGATACTTTCAACAAGAAATATATCGAAGAGTTAGTGCTGGACTAGCTGAAAATCAAAGTGTATCAGAAGCTTGGTCTAAAATTCCTGAAAAATTAGCTTTTTATGATTATATTGGTAATAATCCAGCAAAAGGGGGGTTATTCCGAGCGGGTTCAATGGACAATGGGGATGGAATAGCTGTTGGATGGTTAGGACACCCCGTCTTTAGAAATAAAGAAGGGCGTGAACTTTTTGTACGCCGTATGCCTACTTTTTTTGAAACATTTCCGGTTGTTTTGGTAGACGGAGACGGAATTGTTAGAGCCGACGTCCCGTTTAGAAGGGCAGAATCGAAATATAGCGTCGAACAAGTAGGTGTAACTGTTGAATTTTATGGTGGTGAACTCAATGGAGTGAGTTATAGTGATCCCGCAACTGTGAAAAAATATGCTAGACGGGCTCAATTGGGTGAGATTTTTGAATTAGATCGTGCTACTTTGAAATCCGATGGTGTTTTTCGTAGCAGTCCAAGAGGGTGGTTTACTTTTGGGCATGCTTCGTTTGCTCTACTTTTCTTCTTTGGACACATTTGGCATGGTTCTAGAACCCTCTTCAGAGATGTTTTTGCTGGTATTGATCCAGATTTGGATGCTCAGGTGGAATTTGGGGCATTCCAAAAACTTGGAGATCCAACTACAAAAAGACAAGCAGTCTGATGCAACATTGCTTTTTTCTTTTAGTTTCTGTTTGCGATTTTTTTTATTTAATAGGTAGGGTACTGTAGGAATCTTGATTTAAATCGCTGCCGTTTCTTTGACTCTTTTTTGTTCTTTATCCGGAGGGATACTCCTAAGTAAACATAAACAAAACAGGTATGAAAGCTATAATTGTAAACCACGATCAAATTTATGGAAGCATTGGTTTATACATTTCTCTTAGTATCGACTTTAGGAATCATTTTTTTCGCTATTTTTTTTCGGGAACCGCCTACAATTTCAACTAAAAAATGAAATAATTTTTCATTATCTTTATTGACGTAATGAGCCTCCAATTATTTGGAGGCTCATTACGTCAACTAGTCCCCGTGTTCCTCGAATGGATCTCTTAGTTGTTGAGAGGGTTGCCCAAAGGCAGTATATAGAGCATACCCAGTAAAACTTACAAGTAACCCAGATATAAAGATGGCGACTAGAGTTGCTGTTTCCATTATTATAGAATTGAAAGACCACAATGGATCTATGCTAAGATCGTTTATTTACAACGGAATGGTATACAAAGTCAACAGATCGTAATGAATACAAAATAAGATTTATGGCTACACAAACTGTTGAAGATAGTTCTAGATCTGGTCCAAGAAGCACTACTGTAGGGAAGTTATTGAAACCGTTGAATTCCGAATATGGTAAAGTAGCTCCTGGATGGGGAACGACCCCGTTGATGGGTGTTGCAATGGCGCTATTTGCGGTATTCCTATCTATTATTTTAGAGATTTATAATTCTTCTGTTCTACTGGATGGAATTTCAGTGAATTAGACTGAGAAGAATCTTGAAGTCCTAGCTTTTCGTTCGATACAAAAAAGTAAAGTATGTAGGTCTAAAATTTTTAGCCTATTCTCCTTTGGTAGTTCGACCGCGAAATTTTTTTCTGCATTGTATATTTCCGGAATATGAGTGTGTGACTTGTTAGAATTGACCCTATGGATAGTATAGAGAATGGGGTCTGTCATCTTTATTAAGATGGTTTTACTTCGTCGGATATTCATTCGAGTATCTGGAGCACGAAATAGATCAAATAGATCACAAAGTTTTCGAACTATGATTCATACTTAATACTCAGACCTCGTAGCCGGACTTCTTTCCGTTCTATCTTATAAACTTTAATAAATCAAACTTTTTTTCTGCTTTTAAACTCTTATTTAGATCAAAGGACAAACGCTTCTTTGTATTTTATGTTTTTAATCATTATAGCTCTTTTTTTGATTGAATAAGTGATGATCCAATGGTTCTTACTCAGTGAACTTTGGACTTTGAAGGTTTCATTGAATTATCGTGGTTCTCGTATGAATCTGAGGTTTCAATTAATTAGTTAA